TCATGATTATTATGCTTTTATATTAGCATAATATAATGTCTGCGATATTACTATGTAATTTTAATATAGGTTTCAATACTATGTCAGGATCGTTCTTGTAATTTTATATTTATTATAATACTATATCAGAACGATTTGTTGTGTCTATTTTTACTATTTTTTTACACTAATGTAATTATTACACTAATGTAATTATTACACTAATGTAATTATTACACTAATGTAATTATTACACTAATATAATTATTACACTAATATAATTATTACACTAATGTAATTATTACACTAATGTAATTATTATACTAATATAATTATTATACTAATATAATTATTATACTAATATAATATTAATAAGTTATACTATGTTGGGTGCCTGCAGTTATAAATTTATTATAATAACATGTTAGTACAACTTGTTGTGCACGTTCATATTTTTGAATTAGTGGAATTATAATACGATTTTAGTAGGCTTGTTTATATTTAATATAATTGTTTTATATAAAACAAATGTATAATTAATATAATTTGGGTAAAAAAATAACCACACTGTTCGAGGTTTATCTGTGTCCGGGGGGGTTCACAGAAGTCTTAGATATCTCAGTAGTGTGGGGGGGTTGGGGGGGTTTACGCGGAAAACCCGACCATTAAGAAGAGGGGAGTCTTAGGAGGATCTTATGATAGTTATAAATATCTTATGCTCTTGATATAAAATTATGCAGTTCTTTTATCAATGTCTATAATAGTTTCACTAATTTTACTCGGGCAAGGAAAATGTACAACCTTGTTAGTTAGTTCCGTGTGCACTGTGAAATGCTAAATGAAAGGAAAACGAAAAAAGGGAACCAGCTGCCCCTGTGGAGTGAACGCTCGGCTGAGTGAATAATGAAGAGATGTACTCCACCATTAACTTATGCGAGCGTCAATGAAAGTGGGAGGAGTAACGCGAGTAATGTTCCTGAGGTAGGAACCAGATGCCAGGAATAGTTCACTGATAGCGACCCCCACGATTATTGTCCCTCACCTTCAATAACCGTTGACATTAAGTTATGAGCTGGTTGGTGGTCTCTTACTGCGCATTATAATTTAATTGAACGGGATGTGGAGTCCGTGGTATATCTTTGACTATGGAATTTTTAGCTGGGTAAATAAGTTTCGTTATTGTTTATGAATAATTGTTGGAATTAACCATTGTATGGTTTATGTACATATATAGGTTATGTCATTATTTCATTATTATAAATGTATTTATTACATATGATTATACATATTATGTCATTATATAATGCATAATTATTACTAGAGCATATGTACTATAATCAATTTATGCATCCAGAGAATAGTTTAGTTTAGAATTCTAGCTTTGGGAGCTAGAGGTGAGAGTTAAAATCTCTTTTCTCTGAGCAGTAGGAAGGGGTTAAACCTTCACCTGCCGGTTTACAAGACCGGTGCTCTTGTATTAAGCTACTACTGCAAGACAATCGTAAAGCCTTATTTTCAACTCAACCTGCGATGGGGGAAAAAATTAGGAAAAGTATGAAATACACAATTGATGCGATTTGACCAATAATAATGTAGGGGTGTTCTACAGGTATTCCTCCAATTCAGGTTAATACGACAACATCTGCAACTAGGGTTCAAAATAAGAATTGGGTTGCGGGTCGGAAGGTTAGGCCTCGTTGTTTAGAGGTGTGGAGGATGGGGACTACTATAAGAACGAGAATAGAGGATAAAAGGGCTAGTACTCCTCCGAGTTTATTTGGGATCGATCGCAGAATTGCATATGCAAATAGGAAGTACCACTCTGGTTTAATGTGAGGCGGGGTCACGAGTGGGTTGGCGGGGGTGAAGTTGTCGGGGTCTCCTAAGAGGTTGGGCGTAAAAAGTGCCAGGCAGGTGAGTGCAATAATCAGTGCCGCAAAGCCCAGTAGGTCCTTATAGGAAAAATAGGGGTGAAATGAAATTTTGTCCGTATCAGAATTTAAACCCAGGGGGTTATTGGAGCCAGTTTCATGTAAAAAAAGGAGGTGTACTACGGTTGCGGCTGCAATTACGAAGGGGAAGAGAAAATGAAAAGCAAAGAACCGTGTAAGTGTAGCGTTATCAACTGAGAATCCACCCCAAATTCACTGTACTAAAGCGTCACCAACATAGGGGACGGCGGAGAGTAAATTAGTGATGACAGTTGCACCTCAGAAGGATATTTGTCCTCAGGGGAGGACATATCCTACGAAGGCGGTTATTATAACTAAAAGTAGAAGAATAACCCCGATGTTTCATGTTTCTTTATATAGGTATGATCCATAGTAAAGGCCCCGGCCCACATGCATATAGATACAGATAAAAAAGAAGGATGCACCATTGGCATGTATGTTACGGATTAGTCACCCGTAGTTCACATCTCGGCAGATATGAGCAACGGAGGAGAAAGCCGTAGCGATATCAGAGGTGTAGTGCATGGCAAGAAACAATCCGGTGAGTAATTGTGTAGCTAAACATAATCCTAGAAGAGAACCAAAATTTCACCAGGCGGAGATATTGGAGGGTGCAGGGAGGTCAACGACTGCGTCGTTTGCGATTTTAAGAAGGGGGTGCGTCTTTCGTAGGCTGGCCATTAAAGAGTTCCTGTAGTTAAGTAAATAACGGTGGTTTTTCAAGCCATTATTCTTGGTTTAAGTCCGGGCGGGAATTATGGACATTACCACAGTCTTTTTTTTGTTAGGTGTTGGCGGTTTAGTGGTGGGATTGGTGGCAGTTGCTTCTAATCCTTCCCCTTATTTTGGTGCTTTAGGTTTGGTTGTTGTTGCGGGGATAGGGTGTGGAGTCTTAACTAGCCATGGGGGGTCTTTTTTGGCTGTAATATTATTTCTTATTTACTTGGGGGGAATACTAGTTGTTTTTGCTTATGCAGCTGCTCTTGCAGCTGAAGCTTACCCAGAGGGGTGATTAACGGGTTCGGTGGCTATTTATACTGGGCTCTACTTACTTGTCGTTATGTTTGCGACGATTTCGGTTCGTCAAGGATGATATGATCCGTCCTTGGCTTCAGTTGATGATATGTGTGATTTTCTTATTGTAAGTGGAGATGTTAGTGGGGTGGCCTTAATATATTCCTTGGGTGGGGGGATGCTTGTATTTAGTGCTTGAATATTACTGCTAACTCTTTTTGTGGTTTTAGAATTAACTCGGGGTTTAGGACGTGGAACGGTGCGTGCTATTTAGTTATTGGCAGCCTAAGATAATTCCTAGTGTTGTTGATAGAACAAGCATAGCTAGATGGGTTATAATTAAACCGCGTTGGAGGTTGCTTGTGGTTGAAATTATTGGGCGATTTGAGGAGTTTACAGCTTGAGGGCCAACTTTTTCTAATCAAGTTTGGTCTACTGCTTGGCTTGCAAATTTTTGTCCTATTGTGAGACTTATTTTAGGGATGCTTCGGTGAATTAGTATGGGAAAATAGCTTAATAGGAGTGAGAATAGGTAGGGTTCTCGTTTTGGCCGGGGCTTGTAATGTTTTGCGGCTAGGGCTGCTAGTTCAAAGGCTAACAGTAAGCCAGCTAGTGTAACGATTATTGCTGCAGTTTTTAAGATAGGGTGTATAGTTATAAGAGGAGTTTTTTCGGGTATTAAATAACTAAATAGTAAGAGGCCGGAGGCGATACTTCCTCAGGCTAGTCGTTTAAGAGGATTAATAACATGAGGACTATTTTCGTTGGCGGGAGATAAGGGGTTGATTCGGGGTTGTCCCATAACAACGTAAAAAATAATACGAAGGCTGTAGGCCGCTGTTATGCCGGTTGCCGCGAGGGTAATAAGAAGGGCACAGGCGTTTAAATCTGATGTGGTTGTAGCTTCAATAATAGCATCTTTAGAGAAGAAGCCGGCTAGGAAGGGGGTACCAGTTAATGCAAGACTGCCAAGGATAAGGCAGGCGCAGGTAAAGGGGGCCAATCGGTAGACTCCTCCTATTTTTCGGATATCTTGTTCATTGTTTAGGCAGTGAATAATGGAGCCTGCACAAATAAATAATATTGCCTTAAAGAAGGCATGTGTGCAGATGTGTAGAAAGGCAAGTTGGGGTTGGTTTAGGCCAATAGTGACTATTATTAGGCCCAATTGGCTAGAGGTTGAAAATGCAATAATTTTCTTAATGTCGCTTTGGGTTAAGGCGCAGATGGCTGTAATGAAGGTGGTTATAGCCCCAAGACAAAGACAAATTGTTAGGGCTAGTTGAGAAGTTGCGAGGAGGTCCGCGAATCGAATCAGAAGAAAGATACCGGCTACGACCATAGTACTTGAGTGTAGTAGGGAGGAGACGGGGGTGGGGCCTTCCATGGCTGCGGGAAGTCAGGGGTGAAGTCCAAATTGTGCTGATTTTCCGGTTGCTGCGACGATAGCTGCAATTAGGCCGGGGGCTGCGTTCTTGTCTAGGGCTAGTTGATTAATTTCTTCAATTTGTCAGGTATTAAAACCATTAAGGGCTCATGCTATAAGGAATAGGAAGCCAACGTCCCCAATTCGATTATAGGCAACTGCTTGAAAGGATGCTGTATTTGCATCTGCCCGTGCATGCCATCATCCAATTAATAGGAAGGATATTATACCAACACCTTCTCAACCAATGAAAAGTTGATAAAGGTTGTTGGCTGTAACTAGAATTATTATAGCCATAAGGAAAATTAGGAGGTATAGGAAGAATCGACCAATATTTATATCTTCGCTCATGTATCAAATGGCAAATTCAAGAATTGCTCAAGTAACGTAAAGGGCAATAGGGATAAAAACAAGGGCATATAGGTCAAAATTACAGCTAATGGTTATGCTGAAGGATTCAGTTTTAATTAGGGTTCATGAATTGACCGTAGATTCGGGTTTTGCAAATAGTAAATATGCGAGGGGTATAAGGCTAATGAAGAAGCTTAACTTGACGGCTGTTTTAATGTAAGTTGCGAGTTCTTTGGTGGAGTTTTTGTGGGGAAAAAGACGATCTAGGATTGGGTATAGGAGTAGTGCTAGAACTAATAGGATGGACGAGGTAGGGGGATAAATAGGTCCGGGCATAGCTGCTACTTGGATTTGCACCAAGGGTTTTTGGTTCCTAAGACCAACGGATGAGCTGTTATCCTTTAGGAGCTGTGGGCTCAGAGTAGAGCCCAGGAGTTCAACCCGGGTAAACGAAGGTTAGCAATCTAGGCTGCTAGCAGGCCTCTCTCGGTGGACAAGGGGACTTTAACCCCTATCTCTGGAATCACAACCCATTGTCTTTCTTAAACTATGTCTACTTCTAAATCATGCTCAAATTAATGAGGGTTTAAATATTAATAGAAGAAGGGGGAGAAGGTGGAGGGCTATAAGTAAGTGTTCTCGAGTAAAGGAGGGGGGGAGGTTAATAATATGTGCGGGAAGCGGCCCTCGTTGTGTCATTAAGAATATGTACAATGAGTACCCTGCGGTGATTAGGGTTCCAGCACCTGTAAGAATAATAGTTCATCAAGATCATTTTCATATACCTGCAATTACAGTAAGCTCTGCTATGAGGTTGGGTAGGGGAGGTAGGGCAAGGTTGGCGACTGTTGCAATAAATCATCAGGCTGCTATTAGGGGAAGGGCTGTTTGTAGGCCTCGGGCAAGAACTATTGTTCGAGTATGGGTTCGTTCATAATTAGTATTTGCAAGGCAAAAGAGAGCAGATGATGTTAAACCGTGGGCAATTATTAGCACAAGGGCGCCTGTAAATCCTCAAGAAGTCTGGGCAAGGATTCCAGCGACGACAAGGCCTATGTGGCCTACTGACGAATAAGCAATTAGGGATTTAAGGTCAGTTTGTCGTAAGCAGATGGATCCTGTCATTACTACTCCTCAGAGGGCTAAGACAATGAATGGATATGCTAAGTCTTTTGTTAAGGGGTTGAGTACAACTAGTACTCGTATTATACCATATCCTCCTAATTTGAGTAGTACGGCAGCCAGAATTATTGACCCTGCGATAGGGGCTTCTACATGTGCTTTAGGTAATCAGAGATGTACTCCATAAAGGGGTATTTTAACTAAGAAAGCAACTAGACATGCGACCCATCAGAAGTTATCTCCTCAGTTGGTCAGAGAGAGGGGTTGATTATAAAGGAGGGTAATTATTGAGAGCGATCCTGTTGTATTTTGTAGGAGGAGGAGAGCAACAAGAAGGGGTAATGAGCCGGCTAATGTGTAGAAGAGAAAATAAGTGCCTGCGCTTAGCCGTTCTGTTTGGTTCCCTCATCGTGTAATTAAAAATAATGTGGGAATTAAGGTTGCCTCAAATATTACATAAAATAGTAGTACTTCTGTTGCGCTAAATGCAAGAATTAAGGATGATTGTAGTAGAACCATCAGGGTGATATACAGTCGTTGTCGCTGGACTGGTTCGGAGGCCATATGGTTTTGACTTGCAATTATTATTAAAGGTAGAAGTCAGCAGGATAATACAAGTAAGGGGCTTGAAAGGGAGTCAATACCTGTTATAGAGGTTAGGTAGGTTCATCCTGTGTCTCAGGGTTTCTTTATTCAAAGGAGGCTAACGGCGGCGATTAACAGGCTGTTGGAGGTGGCTATTTGCCAAAATCATTTTGTAGGGGAGAGCCAGATTGCTGGTACTAGCATTAGTGTAGGAATAAGAATTTTTAACATTGTAAGAGGTTAAGGCTTTGTAATCGGTCTGTGCCGTGAGTTCGTGCGGTAGCAACAAGGAGAGCAAGTCCTGCACCAGCCTCACAAGCTGAGAAAGCAAGTAGAAGTATGGGGGCAATTGAGAAGTTAGCAGAATTTAGCTGTAAGGATCAGAGAGATAGGGCTACAAAGAGGGAGAGTATTATTCCTTCTAAACACAGAAGTGCAGATAGGAGGTGAGTGCGGTGGAATGTCAATCCTGCGAGGCCCAATGTAAAGGCTGTTGAGAAAGCGAAGTGAATGGGGGTCATGAGACACTCACGGGGTCTAACCGTGGATTTTCGAGCCGAAATCGATTATTTTACACTAAACTAAATGTCTACTCAGCCCATTCTAATCCTCCTTGAATCCACTCATAGATTAACCCGATGGTGAGTAGAATAAGAACGGCAGAGGCTCAGAAGAAGGTTATTAAAGGGGATGTTAATTGGTCACCTCAGGGGAGGGGAAGGAGGAGTGCAATCTCTAGGTCAAAGAGAAGAAATAAGATGGCTACTAAGAAGAAGCGGAGGGAGAAAGGGAGGCGGGCTGATCCAAGAGGATCAAACCCACATTCATATGGGGAAAGTTTTTCGTAGTCGGGGGTTATTTGAGGCAGTCAGAAGGATACAACTGCGAGAACAATAGAGAGAACCAGAGCAATAATAATGCATGTTATAATAAGGCTAGTCATGTATCTTTCCTTGGATTTAAACCAAGACCGGGTGATTGGAAGTCACTTATACTTGTCATTTATACTAGAAAGATTATGATCCTCATCAGTAGATGGAGATATAAAGGAATAGTCATACAACATCTACAAAGTGTCAGTATCAGGCGGCAGCTTCAAAACCAAAATGGTGGGTGGAAGTGAAGTGGTAGTGGACTTGACGGAGTAGGCAAACAGCCAAGAAAGTAGATCCAATAATTACATGTAATCCATGAAAGCCGGTTGCTACAAAGAATGTTGAGCCATATACTCCATCTGCAATAGTAAATGGGGCTTCATAATATTCCATTCCTTGGAGGAATGTAAAGTAGAATCCTAAAATAATTGTAAGGGTGAGGGATTGAATGGCTTGTTTTCGTTCTCCCTCCATAATACTATGGTGGGCTCATGTCACGGTAACACCGGAAGCAAGAAGGACGGCTGTGTTTAATAGTGGAACTTCAAATGGGTCAAGAGTAGTGATGCCTGTAGGGGGTCAACATCCTCCTAGTTCCGGGGTTGGCGCAAGGCTAGAGTGGTAGAAAGCTCAAAAGAACCCTAAGAAGAAGAAAACTTCGGAGGTAATGAAAAGAATTATTCCATAACGTAGGCCTTTTTGGACGGGCGGGGTGTGGTGGCCTTGATATGTTCCTTCTCGTACGATATCACGTCATCATTGATATATTGTTAGGAGAAGTAAAATAGTGCCCAGGGTTATTAGGACTACGGAGTTGTAGTGAAATCAAATTGCAAGGCCGGATGTCATTAGCAGGGCAGCGACTGCGCCTGTTAGTGGTCAAGGGCTCGGGTCAACCATGTGATATGCGTGTGCTTGATGGGCCATTAGACGTTTTCTTGTAAATAAAGGCTCAGGAGGAGAACAAAGACGTATGCTTGAATTATAGCCACAGCGACCTCCAGTAATGTTAATAAAAATAAAACAGTGGCAGTTAATAGGGCAACGACAGGCATGGAAGATGCTAATACAAAAGCAGCAGTTGCAATTAGTTGAATTAATAGGTGCCCTGCTGTGAGGTTGGCGGTGAGTCGCACCCCTAAAGCTAAGGGTCGAATAAATAAACTAATAGTTTCGATAACAATTAATACAGGAATAAGCAGAGGAGGGGTTCCTTCTGGTAGTAGATGTCCTAAAGCGGCTGTTGGTTGATTTCGTAAGCCTATTAGCACGGTGGCTAATCAGAAGGGTACTGCAAGTCCCATGTTAAGGGATAGTTGAGTAGTTGGGGTGAAGGTGTAGGGTAGGAGACCTAACATATTTAGTGTTAATAGAAATAGTATTAAAGAGGTAAGCAGAGCGGCTCATTTATGTCCTGGTAGATTGAGTGGAAGGAGAAGTTGTTGTGTAAACCGGTTGATGAATCAGCCTTGTAAAGTAATCATTCGATTGGTTACTCATTGGGGGGAAGGCTTAGGGAAAAGAATTCAGGGAAGTACTAATGCTAAGGCTATGAGTGGTACCCCTAAGAAAGATGGACTTATAAATTGATCAAAAAAACTTAATGTCATGGTCAGGCTCAGGAGGTAGTACGTGGGGCCTCTATACTTTGGGAAGTTGGCTCATTTATAAATGTATATGCTAGGACTTTGGGTGGAATTACCGTTAAGAAAACTAGCCAGGAAAATAAAAAAATTGCAAGTCAAGGGGAAGGATTGAGCTGTGGCATGACGCTAAGGGTGGGTAGGAAGCCACCATTCTTTAGCTTAAAAGGCTAACGCTAGTCCCAACTTAGCTTCTTAACGAGGCGTCTTGTAGCAGTAGAGAAGATCATTCTTCAAAGTGTTTTAATGGGACCGCTTCTACAACAATAGGTATAAAGCTATGGTTTGCTCCACAAATTTCTGAGCATTGTCCATAATATAGACCAGGGCGAGATGCAAGGAATGCTGTTTGGTTTAGTCGGCCGGGTACGGCGTCTATTTTTACACCTAAAGCAGGGACTGCTCAGGAGTGAAGTACATCTTCGGCGGTTACGAGCACTCGGACGGGGGATTCTATAGGGATAACTATTCGGTGGTCTGTCTCTAACAGTCGAAATTGTCCCGGAATAAGATCTTGGGTGGGGATTATATATGAGTCAAAGCCTAATTCTTCATAATCTGTATACTCGTAACTTCAGTATCATTGGTGGCCAATGGCTTTAATGGTTAGGTGGGGGTCATTAATCTCGTCTATCAAATAAAGAATACGTAATGAAGGTAGGGCAATTAAGATGAGAATTACTGCAGGAAGAATGGTTCAGATTACTTCGATTTCTTGGGAGTCTAAAATATATTTGTTTGTTAGTTTTGTAGAGACTATAGCGACTATGATGTAAAGTACAAGGGTACTAATTAAGAATACGATTATAAGGGCATGGTCATGAAAGTGTAGAAGTTCTTCTATAACAGGTGAAGCTGCGTCTTGAAAACCTAATTGTGAGGGATGTGCCATAATTGTAAGATATATGGGATTTTAACCCACAATTCGGCCTTGACAAGGCGGTGTAATAACCTATTTTACTAATATCTCTTTAAGAAAGTGGCAGAGTGGTCATGTGGCTGGCTTGAAACCAGTTTATGGGGGTTCGATTCCTTCCTTTCTCGTTGCTTACCTTGTACTTGTACGAAGGCAGGTTCCTCAAATGTATGGTAAGGGGGCGGGCAACCGTGTAGTCATTCGACGTTTGTTATCGTTAGTTCTACGGAGAGAATTTCACGTTTTGAGGCGAATGCTTCTCAGATAATAAATAAGAATATAATTACGGCCACTAGGGAAATTAGAGAGCCAATTGAGGAGACTGTATTTCAAAGGGTATAAGCGTCTGGATAGTCCGAGTATCGACGAGGTATACCGGCAAGACCAAGGAAGTGTTGGGGGAAGAAGGTAAGATTTACTCCAATAAATATTACCCCGAAGTGAATTTTTGTTCATGTAGAGTGTAATGTATAGCCTGTAAAGAGGGGGAATCAGTGTACGAAAGCTGCAACAATTGCGAATACAGCTCCCATAGATAGGACATAGTGGAAATGGGCTACTACATAATATGTGTCGTGAAGGACAATATCCAGAGATGAATTTGCAAGCACAATACCAGTTAAACCTCCTACTGTAAATAGGAAAATAAAGCCTAGGGCTCAGAGAAGAGGGGTCTCTCATTTGATGGACCCCCCATGTAGGGTGGCCAGTCAGCTAAAGACTTTAACCCCTGTAGGGATTGCAATAATTATTGTTGCGGAAGTGAAGTATGCTCGTGTATCAACATCCATCCCTACTGTAAATATATGATGTGCTCATACAATAAAGCCTAGAAGGCCAATAGCCATCATAGCTCAGACTATTCCTATGTAGCCAAAAGGTTCTTTTTTGCCGGAGTAATAAGCAACAATGTGGGAAATCATGCCGAACCCGGGTAAAATAAGAATGTATACTTCTGGGTGACCAAAGAATCAGAACAGGTGTTGGTAAAGAATAGGGTCCCCCCCTCCTGCGGGATCAAAGAAAGTGGTATTTAGATTTCGGTCTGTAAGTAATATTGTAATACCAGCAGCTAATACAGGGAGAGAGAGAAGGAGTAAGACGGCAGTAATTAAAACAGCTCAAACAAATAAAGGGGTTTGGTACTGTGAAATAGCGGGGGGTTTTATATTAATAATTGTGGTGATGAAGTTAATAGCTCCTAAAATCGATGAAATTCCGGCTAAGTGGAGGGAGAAGATGGTTAGGTCTACAGAGGCCCCTGCATGGGCTAAATTACCTGCGAGGGGTGGATAGACTGTTCAGCCAGTTCCTGCACCTGCTTCTACTCCTGAAGAAGCAAGAAGTAATAAAAAGGAGGGGGGCAGAAGCCAGAAGCTTATGTTGTTTATTCGAGGGAAGGCCATATCGGGGGCGCCAATCATTAGGGGAATTAATCAGTTTCCGAACCCCCCAATTATAATTGGCATAACTATAAAGAAAATTATTACGAAAGCATGAGCGGTAACGATTACGTTATAAATTTGGTCATCTCCAAGGAGGGCGCCGGGCTGGCTAAGTTCAGCTCGAATAAGCAAGCTCAAGGCCGTGCCTACCATTCCGGCTCAGGCCCCAAATACTAAATAGAGGGTGCCAATGTCTTTATGATTAGTTGAGAAGAGTCAACGTGTGATTGCCACAGGTAGGATGGCTGAGGTTAAGCGGTGGTTTGTAGCTCCACATACAGGGGTTGAAGTCCTCTTCCTATCAAGCCTTGAGGTGTTATCACGCCGGATTGCAAATCCGGAGAAGTCGATTAGCGTTGGCCGGGGCTTTCTTACCCCGCTTTTTGTTTGCTAAGGCGGGGTAAGAAATAGATAGATGCTCGCTGGTTTGGGCGCTTAGCTGTTAACTAAGAGTTTGTAGGATCGAGGCCTTCCTATCTAGAAAGGCTTTAGCTTAATTAAAGCAGTTGTTTTGCATGCAGAAGATGTGGGATAGTGTCCCGCAAGTCTTAAGGCTTGAGGGTTAAAAATGGAGCCCGAGGGAATTTAACCCTCTCATGGCCTAGTAAGACTCCAAGTATATCTGGCTAATTTAAAGAATTAAACTAGCCAAATTATAATATTAATCTAGGCAATACCTACTAAAATAAGAATAGGCTCTAGGGTCTGAGGGGGTTGCACCCTCGCATAGGGCTTTGAAGGCCCTTGGTCTACTGCTTTAACCTAAGTCCCTTATAGTGTAACTAATGTTACGATTGCAGGTGTAAGGGGTAGAAGTAATATTGTAGCAGTTGCGGATGTCGCTAAGGGGAGTGTAGATTGTGAGGTAGACAGGCGTCAGGAGGTAGTACCTGAGGTGGTGTTGGGTGCTATAGTGAGGGTTAGGGCGTAGGAGAGGCGAAGATAAAAATAAAGGCTTAGTAGCGCGCTTAGGGCGGCTAGGGTGGCTGTTGGGGCTAATCCTTGTTTGGATAATTCTTGTAAAATTAACCATTTTGGTATGAAACCGGTTAAGGGAGGGAGGCCTCCAAGGGATAGGAGAATTAGTGGGGTTAAGCAGGTGATTGCTGGTGCTTTTGCTCAAGAGGTGGAAAGGGTATTAATGGTTGTTGCATTATTTAGTTTAAACACAATGAATGTTGAGAATGTTATAACAAAGTAAGTAAGAAGAGTTAATAATGTTAATGAGGGGGCAAATTGTAAAATTAAAATTATTCAGCCAAGGTGGGCGATGGAGGAGTAGGCTAGAATTTTTCGTAGTTGAGTTTGATTTAGGCCCCCTCATCCGCCTACTAGTGTAGAAATTATACCTAAAGCAATTAGTATTATAGAGTTTGATGGATGAAGTTGCAGAAGAAGTGCAAATGGTGCAAGTTTTTGTCAGGTTGAAAGAATAAGTCCTGTATTAAGGTTTAATCCTTGTAAAACCTCTGGAAGTCATGAGTGCACGGGAGCTAGGCCAATTTTTAGGGCAAGGGCTATAGTAATAACAGCTAATGATAGTGGATGAGTAATTTGTTGAATTTCTCACTGACCTGTTAATCAGGCATTTGTTGTACTGGCAAATAGGAGCATAGCCGCGGCTGCGGCTTGTGTAATAAAATATTTTGTAGCTGCTTCTACTGCCCGGGGGTGGTGGTGTTGTGCTATTAATGGAATAATGGCAAGGGTATTTATTTCTAGTCCTATTCATGCTAGGAGTCAGTGGGAGCTTGCAAATGTAATGGTGGTTCCAAGGCCAAGGCCAATTAGAAGGGCAGATAAGATGTAAGGGTTCATTAGTGAGGGATGGATTTTAACCAACATTTTTGGGGTATGGGCCCAAAAGCTTAAATTAGCTGACCTAACTTAGGATTTATAACTAGGAAGTAGTGTAGTGGAAGCACTAAGAGTTTTGATCTCTTAAGGTAGGGTTCAAGCCCCTTCTTTCTAAGGAGTTGGAGGGGTTTTAACCCTCATAATTCACTCTATCAAAGTGACCCTTTAATTCAGGCACAACTCCTTTATAGTTGCGGGGGTAAGCCAGCGAAGGCGGTTGGAAGCGCTAGGTGTCAAATAACAAAGGCTAGGGTAATTGGTAAGAAGTTTTTTCAGATTAGGTGTATTAATTGGTCATAGCGGAAGCGGGGGTAAGATGCGCGTACTCATAGGAATAAAAGTGAGAGGAGGGCAGCTTTTGTTATTAAATTCGCTGTGGTCATTTCTGGAAAGAGGGGGGTATGAAATGCACCCAAAAATAGTGCGGCTGAGAGGGTATTTATGAGGAGAATATTTGCATACTCTGCTAGGAAAAAAAGGGCAAAGGGGCCTCCTGCATATTCGACGTTGAAGCCTGAGACAAGTTCTGATTCACCCTCAGTAAGATCAAAGGGTGCCCGGTTGGTTTCGGCTAGGGTAGAAATATATCATATTGCTGCTAATGGTCAAGCGGGTAAAATGAGTCAAACGCTTTCTTGGGCCACACTAAACGTGTGGAGGGTAAATCCTCCAGTAAAGACAATGGCATTTAGTAGAATTAACCCTAGGCTGACTTCATAAGAAATTGTTTGTGCTACGGCCCGAAGGGCCCCAATTAGAGCGTATTTTGAATTTGATGCTCATCCTGACCCTAGAATTGAATAAACTGCAAGGCTAGAAATTGCAAGAATAAATAGAATACCTAGGTTCAGATCTGCAACGGGATAGGGAAGTGGAAGGGGGGTTCATAATAAAAGGGCTAGGGTTAGGGCGAGTATGGGGGCAAGGAGGAATAGTACAGGGGAGGAGGTAGAGGGGCGTACGGGTTCTTTGATGAAGAGCTTTACTCCATCTGCAATTGGCTGAAGTAAGCCGTATGGTCCAACGATGTTAGGTCCTTTTCGGAATTGTATGTATCCTAATACTTTTCGTTCAATTAAAGTAAGGAAAGCTACGGCTAGTAAGACGGGAACGATGTAGGCCAGGGGATTTAAGATATGAGTGACAATTATGCAGATCATTGTTAAGGAGAGGACTTGAACCTCTGTTTAAAGGGCTTAGGCCTTTCGCAATAGCCGTGCTCTGCCACCATAACAGGCCATGATCTCAGGCTTTTAAGCAGATGCCCTTTTACCTATTTTAGTTGTTTTCGCTAGGTAAGGGTGAGGCATATTTTTAATATTGGCCTCTTCTTTTCGGTCCTTTCGTACTAGAAAAGATCATTTCATAGATAGAAACTGACCTGGATTACTCCGGTCTGAACTCAGATCACGTAGGACTTTAATCGTTGAACAAACGAACCCTTAATAGCGGCTGCACCATTAGGATGTCCTGATCCAACATCGAGGTCGTAAACCCCCTTGTCGATAGGGACTCTATAAGGGGATTGCGCTGTTATCCCTAGGGTAACTCGGTCCGCTAATCGGCTTGGCCGGATCAGTTGGTCAGAAGTTCTGATTCTTAGAGTAGTGGCTCTTGGCTTCGGAAGTATACTTCCGATTCCTCGTGGGGGTTATTTGTTTCCCCGGGGTCGCCCCAACCGAAGACATTAGGGCAGGTCCTATTTAGTTCACGTCCTTTATTCAGGAATTTTTGACGTAAGCTGCCTTAGTGTCTAAAGCTCCATAGGGTCTTCTCGTCTTATGCTTTTATTCCCGCTTCTGCACGGGAAGATCAATTTCATTGGCTAAAGAAAGGAGACAGTTAAGCCCTCGTGATGCCATTCATACAGGTCTTCATTTAAAAGACAAGTGATTGCGCTACCTTTGCACGGTCAAAATACCGCGGCCGTTAAACATATGAGTCACAGGGCAGGCGGGACCTCTTATTCGTTGATTTTGCAAGAGGCGATGTTTTTGGTAAACAGGCGAGGCTTGAGGTGTTTGCCGAGTTCCTTCTTTCTTTTTTAGCCTTTCTCTTTAATACACACCAGTGTGGGATTAACGGTTAATTTGTGGAATATTTTCTGGTTCTGGCGTGTGTGATCCATTACCCTCTATTTGTTGGGACCGTTAAATTTCGGTGAGAGTTCGTTCCGATTTATACTTGTGTAAGGGAGAAAGCCGGGGCTTTCTTATTACTCATATTAGCAGGGTCGCTCCTATGGTCGCATAGGATGGCTTGGTATAATTAGGGGTTAGGAATTAATTGTCGGAATTTAAGGTTAAGAGTTTGAACTTTAAGCTGTAACGCTTTTTATTAAGATGGCTGCTTTTAAGCCCACTTAAACGTTAGTCCTTATTTGTTGTGATCTTTATTCTCCTATTAAGGCTGTGTCCTTGTTCAAAGGGGCTGTACCCCCTTTGACTAACTCTTTTAGTTTCTATGGTTGGCGGGTTTGGGTAATACCCAGTTGAGGGTAAAATCTAAAAGGCTGAACTTCTATCCATTTTCCAAGCAACCAGCTATAACTAGGTTCGATAGGTCTGTCACCGCTACTCGAAGATCTTCCCACTCTTTTGCCACAGAGAAGGGTTCGCCCTTATTGTAGGCTGTCTTGGGGTAGCTCACCTAGTTTCGGGGAGTTAAACTAAAGTATTCTTTGCTTAAGTATTGCTGGCTAAATCATGATGCAAAAGGTACAAGGGTTAGTCTTTGCTTTTCTAGGCTTTTATGGGTTATTTCATTTCTCTTTCAGCTTTCCCTCGCGGTACTATCTCTATTGCTCCGAGGTTCTTTTCTATCTCCTATACTGGGATGGAAAAATGATTTGTTTTATAAATTTAGTGTGTTGGGGTTTAATTAAGGATGTTAAATTGTATTTAAAGAGTTGGGCTAGCTATTAGGCTTCAAGGTAACTCGATTTGCACGAGTATTATCTCGGTGTAAGGGAGATGCTTTGCTGTTAAGCTATACCCAGAGTTATTCCAAGTGCACCTTCCGGTACACTTACCATGTTACGACTTGCCTCCCCTTTGCATGTCTATCTTATTAGTTATGAAATTTCGTCAGCTCGGGGAGAGTGACGGGCGGTGTGTGCGCGCTTCAGGGCCGGATTCAGTAGAGCACTCTATTCTCTACTTACTGCTAAATCCTCCTTCAGATATCTTTTTCAGGGTATCATCCGTATGCATTAGTTTATTGAATGTAGCCCATTTCTTCCCTCTCCATACGCTACACCTCGACCTGGCGTTTTGGGCTGTGCCGATTGTGCCTACTATGGGGTCTTCACAGAGTAAGCTGACGACGGCGGTATATAGGCGGATAAGACAAGGAAAGGTGAGGTTTAACGGGGATTATCGGTTCTAGAACAGGCTCCTCTAGGTGGATCTAAAGCACCGCCAAGTCCTTTGGGTTTTAAGCTAGCGCTCGTAGTTCCCGGGCGGATAAAATAAGTATATTAATATCTATGTTTGTGGCTAAGCATAGTGGGGTATCTAATCCCAGTTTGTACCTTAGCTTTCGTGGGGTCAGGGGTTTAAAGTCACTTTCGTAGTTGATTTTCATCTTCTCATTAGCGTTCAACAGCTCTGAGAATATTCACCTTTAGTTTTAGTTATTTCCTAACCACTCTTTACGCCGAAGACCATCGACTTGGGTCTCTCGTATAACCGCGGTGGCTGGCACGAGATTTACCGGCCCTATCAACATTGACTAAGTCAAGTTTTCACTCATAGCTTAATGTCTATCACTGCTGAGTTCCCTTGGGGGTGTGGCTAAGCAAGGCGTCGTGGGCTAAAAATTGTGCCTGATGCTTAATGTCTATCACTGCTGAGTTCCCTTGGGGGTGTGGCTAAGCAAGGCGTCGTGGGCTAAAAATTGTGCCTGATACCAGCTCCTCGTCTCCAATCAGGAGCTTGTGGGGCATTCTCACCGGGGTGCGGATACTTGCATGTGTAAATCTAGTTTAAGTTGATGGCAAAGTCAGGACCAAACCTTTATGCTCTTGGAACTTTCTAGGGTTCATCTTAACATCTTCAGTGTTATGCTTTACTTAAGCTACAACAGC